TTGATTTTTATTCACACCGTGTGTAATCTTTAAATTGAAACAAATTAGAATTCTCAATTCTCTACGATGTCTAGACAATAAAATATTTTCAGGAACAAGCAAATCATAATGATTTTTGTCTCTATTTCCAGTTACCCTTGGATGATGTCTTGAAATGGATTCATCAAAATTCTTCTTATCAACATATCTTTGTTCTCGGTATCTTTGATTAGTTTGATGCCTACTCTTATGAATTAATGAAATACCTATGGTTTGATACATAATAAACTGTCCATCATTTTTTACAGACAGACGAAGGGGTTCAATAATCAATATACCCCTTTTCATTAATCTTGTAAGAGTTAAATTCTTCTGAATCAGCATTATATTCAGATTCATTTCTCTCCTTTGAATAGAGGATATAGTAATTTTTCTTGGATTTCTCAGTCTAAGCAGGAGACAATATACTTTGATATTGTTGATCATTCTTTGATTCAAAGCATCATCCCATCTTAATTGAAAAAGTAAATACCTTTTCAAAAAGAAATCTAGTTCTGCTTCCGTATTACTTTTGTATTGTTTTTTTTTTTTAGGTTTTTTTATGTCTGATTCCGAATAATCTTCTTCAATATCTTTTTGTTGGTTTGAGAGAACAGATACAAGATTTCCTTGGTTTTGTGCAATTGATCTAAGATCTCTTTGGCCGGTGGATTCTTTTTCTTTTTGATTTTGATTCTTTAATTCCAATTTTTTTTTTTCATTCGGTGGTATAACCCCTTTTTGCTTTCTATTGGTGTTTTTATTTTCACTAACATTTTCATTTATATTCAAATTTAAAAAAAGTAATTTGCTCGGTATAAACCACGGTTTAATTTTATATGCATTATAAAGTAGTACAAATTCTGGGAAGAACCAAAGTTCCAGATTCGATATAGGACAATTTAGTATTTCTTCATTCATTCCTATCCAATCAAAAAATCTTTTTTTTTTATTAGGTGAATTGATTTCTTGATCTTGATAAATTGTAAGATAAAAAAGATTTTTTTTATCAATTTTATCAATTATTTCATAATTATTAGTCCCGGTCTTAGTATTTTTATTATTGTTGGTATCGATCTTGATCCAGGCCTCAATATTTTTTTTCTTTCTAAGACAAAAATAGATGATTTTCCAATCAAAACATTTTCTATCCGGATTTTTTTCCATATAAATAAGATTACTTTTTCCTAGATAATTTTTGATAGGGATATCTCCTAATACATCAAAAAATTTACTTTTATATGTGTTGTAATTATAAAAATTTTCTTGATTCTTAGTTAGTTGGAATGGTGATCCGTAAATATATGGATCCCTCTTAGTTTGATAATTAATAGATCTATAAGATAAAAGATTATATCTATAGTATTTTTTAAAATTATCTTTTTGATTTGATAATGAAAATACTTTGTAATCATTTTGTTTTTTGTAATGAATTAATTGGTCTTTTTCATATGAATTTTTTTTGTTTAAATCTTGATTTTGAATTGTACGACATTGATTAATTCTAGTTCGCCATTTTTGTGCTATTAATCTAGACCATCTAATCTGAGAGAAATCGTATTGATATTGATAATGACCTCTTAACCAGGTTTTCCATTGATTTATTCCAGAATTCCGAAATTTCTTATGTCTTAATTCAAAATGAATTATTCCTTGTGTTCCAAAATAATCTTTTATTGAAGTCTTAAGAAAAAAAAATGTTCGGTGATATTTAAGAATAGATTTTAATTTATACAAGTTAAGAACTTGGGTTTGTGATAATTTGTAAAATACATATGCTTGTGACAAGATGGATAAGTCACAAAAATTCTGTGAATTCTTATTACTAATATTATAAAGTGACTTGTTTATAGTCGAAATAAAGTGAATTGTATTTTGATTTGTTTTATTAATTCTTTTTTGATTTATTTTATTATTATAAATAGATTTATCATAAATAGATTTATCAATAATTTTTTTTGTTGATTCAAAAAAAAATTGTATATTAATTCTGAGAATATTAATGATAGATAGAAGGATCTCTACGTATACCCCCTTAGTCAAAAAAGTAAAAAATTTTAGAAAATAATGTAATTTTCGGATTAATCGAGCGTTTCGTCTTTTTAATATTTGCCAAATATTCTTTGGTGATTCGAATCTTTTAGCATTATAATTTATTTTATTAGGACTAACATTTATTCCCGGAGTCACTTTTTTTTTTTCTTTTGTAATTCTTTCTATTTGATTTCGGATTGTGCTTGTTCTATCAGTCAGATCCTTCATTTTTTTTTCTGTCAATAAATCATTTGTCCAATCTGTAGATTGAGTTCGACTAAAAGATTCATGAATTATCTGATTACGAGTTATAAAATCTTTTTCTTTTTGAGTTTCGCTTGATTTATATACGTCTCTCAATCTAAATAATAGAATTGGATTTACTTTTGAGAGTTCTTTTATTATTTTTTTTAAAAATAGAATGACTTTGATAATCCATTTTTTTGTT